ATAATATTGTTGGATTTTTTAGCATTGAGAAATTATGATAAAAATTCAATAGAAGTTTTTAGGTTAATATTTGGAAAAATTATGCCGTAAATAAATGCGATGTGTATGTATATATATATATATAACGCGGATGGCTAGCCCTCATTTCAACTTGTTAGTCTGCACGTTCTCGAGCCTTCCTTGGTTTCGGGGTTTGACAAGGAAAACAGGATTCGCTGAGCGTAGGGGGTAGGGGGGTTTGTCGCGCAGAAACCAAAAGGGGGGCATATATATAAGGGTTAGTTGAAGAAAGGATAATATGTTATGCACTTGAGATAAACATATGTAATTCTTAAGTTATGTCTTTTATTAATTAACCTAGATGTAATTCTAGCAAGGAAATGTACAACCTTAATATATATGTTGAGTTTACACTCTGAGATGCAAGATGAAAGGAAACCAAAAAAAAGGAACCCCTATGCATATAAAAGAACGCTCGGCATGTTGGGTAACGAGGAGTATGTATAACACCATTAACCATATGCCAATGTAATTATCCGAATGTGGGATTCTACAGTTATGTACCTGAAATAGGAACCAGATACCAGGAATAGTTCACAGTGTGCGACCCCCACATTTTGTGTCCCTGATTCTATCATGAATAGAATGCCTTAATATAAACCGGTTGGTGGTCTCTTACTACATTAATATAGTTAATATAAATCTTAGTTGATTTTTCGAGGAAAAATCTGAGAACCAATTATAGGGGATAAATATATTTCCCGGGTTAAAATAAATTATTTGTGAAGTTTAATAATTTGGTTTATGTACGTCTTAAATTTTAGTACTTGCTTTTAGGTTAAAATAAATGAATGGTGATAATACATATATAATATTAATGCATTATGTAATATTATACATATTATGTACTATACCATATAGGTTACTATCAGAAGATAGTTTAATTTAGAATTCTGGCTTTGGGAGCCAGGGGTGGGAGTTAAAATCTCTCTCTTCTGGGCGCTAGGGGGGAATTTAACCTCCGATCTTCGGATTACAAGACCGATGCTTTTGTACTAAGCTACTAGGGCAAGCTCATTTTAGTGCTTTGTTTTCTATTCACCCAGCTAGGGGAGTAAGTACCAGGAATAGTGCGAAGTAGAGAACGGATGCGATCTGTCCAATAATAATGTAGGGGTGTTCTACGGGCATGCCTCCGATTCATGTCAGAATAATTATGTCTGCCACTAGGGTCCAGAATAGAAATTGGGTAATGGGACGAAATGTTAGTCCTCGTTGTTTTGAGGTGTGTAAAATTGGCACTACTATTAGGACTAGAATAGAGAATAGTAATGCAAGTACCCCTCCTAGTTTATTTGGAATAGATCGTAAAATAGCATAAGCAAATAGGAAATATCATTCTGGCTTAATATGGGGCGGGGTGACTAGTGGGTTTGCTGGGGTGAAATTTTCGGGGTCCCCCAACAGGTTGGGAGAGAATAATGCTAAGGATGTAAGAGCTAATAGCATTACAACGAAACCTAGGAGGTCTTTGTATGAAAAGTAAGGGTGGAAGGAGATTTTGTCTGCATCAGAATTGAGTCCGGCCGGGTTGTTTGATCCTGTTTCGTGTAGAAATAGGAGGTGTAGGATGGTTGCCGCGGCGACTACGAATGGCAGTAGGAAGTGGAATGCGAAGAATCGTGTAAGTGTTGCATTGTCGACTGAGAATCCACCTCAAATTCATTGTACAAGGGTGTCTCCTATATAAGGGACTGCTGATAGCAGATTTGTAATTACTGTTGCCCCTCAAAATGATATTTGGCCCCATGGGAGAACGTAGCCAACGAAGGCGGTTATCATAACTAATAGGAGGAGAACTACCCCAATATTTCAGGTTTCTTTATAGAGGTAGGATCCATAGTAGAGGCCTCGGGCGATGTGTATGTAGATACAGATGAAGAAGAATGATGCCCCATTGGCGTGCAGATTACGGATGAGTCAGCCGTAGTTTACGTCTCGACAGATATGTACTACTGACGAGAATGCAGTGGAGATATCAGAGGTGTAGTGTATGGCCAGAAACAGCCCAGTTAGGATTTGGGTAATTAAACAGAGTCCCAGTAGGGATCCGAAGTTTCATCACACGGAAATGTTGGAGGGGGTTGGGAGGTCGACGAGTGCGTCGTTGGCGATTTTTATTAGCGGGTGGGTTTTACGTAGGCTTGCCATTATTGTTCTTGTAGTTGAACTACAACGGTGGTTCTTCAAGTCATTGGTCTCGGTTAAAGTCCGAGCAAGAATTATGACCTATTTTATGTTTTTGTTATTGATGGCTTTAGTTGTAGGCTTAATTGCTGTTGCTTCTAATCCCACCCCTTATTTTGCTGCCTTGGGTTTAGTGGTGGCAGCCGGGGTGGGGTGTGGAATTTTAGTTGGCTATGGGGGCTCTTTTTTGTCTTTGGTCCTGTTTTTAATTTATTTAGGGGGGATGCTTGTGGTATTTGCTTATTCAGCGGCTTTAGCTGCTGAGCCCTTTCCAGAAGCCTGAGGGAGCCGTTCGGTAGCCGGGTACGTGTTGGTTTATTTGGTGGGGGTTGTTTTGGCGGCCGGCATATTTTGAGGGGGTTGATATGAGGGCTCTTGAGTGGTTGTTGATGGGCTTAAGGAGTTTTCTATATTGCGGGGGGATGTAAGTGGTGTGGCTGTTATGTACTCTTTCGGTGGGGCTTTGCTAGTAATTTGCGCGTGGGTCTTACTTTTAACGCTGCTTGTGGTGCTAGAGCTTACTCGGGGTTTAAGCCGTGGGACTCTTCGGGCAGTTTAAACAAGGGTGAGGAGAATTGCTAGGGTTAGTGTTAGTAGGAAAATGGTTAGGTACGTTTTGATTATGCCCCGCTGGATGTCGCTTGTAATTTTTGATATAGCTATTTGGCTTAGTGCTAGTCCTTTTGGGCCTGTAATTTCGAGCCATGTTTGGTCGAATTTGGTGGCAATTGATTGTCCTAGCGTTAAGTTTAACTTTGGTGGGAGTCGGTGAATTATTGCGGGGAAGTAGCCCAATATATTTGAAAAGTGGTGGAGAGGAATTGTAGGGGTGATTTTGATTTGCTTGTTGGTTATGGCTGCTAGTTCTATGGCCACTAAGAGTCCAATAATGGTTACTATGAGGGCTGCTAATTTTAGGGAGGTGGGCATTGTCATAATGGGGGTTTTTGAGGGCAGGAAATTGGATGTAATAATAAGCCCTGCAATGATACTTCCTCAGGCGAGTCGTTTAATGGGATTAATTACTAATGGGTTGTTTTCATTAATTGGGGAGAGCGGCATGAATCGGGGGGATCCTATAGTTACAAAGAATACTACTCGGAAGCTATAGACCGCGGTAAAGGAGGTGGCGACGAGTGTTAAGGTTAGGGCTCAGGCGTTGAGGTGGGAGGTGTTTAGGGCTTCAATGATGGCGTCTTTTGAAAAGAACCCGGCGAGGAATGGGGTTCCCGTCAGTGCTAGGCTGCCAATTGTAAGGTAGGTTGAGGTGGCTGGTATAAGGTTTTGGAGGCCCCCCATTTTTCGGATATCTTGCTCGTCATTTAGGCTATGGATGATTGATCCGGAGCATAGGAATAATATAGCTTTGAAGAATGCGTGTGTGCAGATGTGAAGGAATGCCAGTTGCGGTTGGTTTAAGCCAATCGTGACTATTATCAGGCCTAGTTGACTGGATGTTGAGAAAGCTACAATTTTTTTAATGTCATTTTGGGTAAGGGCACATGTGGCTGTAAATAGTGTGGTGAGTGCTCCCAGGCAGAGGCAAATGGTTAGTGCTAGCTTATTATCTTCTATGAGGGGGTGTAGACGGATTAGCAGGAAAATGCCTGCAACGACTATTGTGCTGGAGTGGAGTAGGGCGGATACTGGGGTAGGGCCCTCCATGGCAGAAGGGAGTCAAGGATGTAGGCCGAATTGGGCCGATTTTCCTGTTGCTGCGAGGATAAGTCCAATTAGGGGGATCGTTATGTCGAAGTCTTTTGATAAAAAGAAAATTTGTTGAATTTCTCAGGAGTTAAGGTTTATTGCGAATCAGGCCATGCTTAGGATTAGTCCGATGTCTCCTACCCGGTTGTAGATAACGGCTTGAAGGGCTGCTGTGTTGGCATCTGCTCGTCCGTACCATCACCCGATTAGTAGAAATGACATAATCCCAACTCCTTCCCAACCAATAAACAATTGAAACATATTATTGGCTGTAACTAGGGTAACTATAGCCACTAAGAACAGAAGTAGGTACTTGAAAAATCGGTTAATGTTTGGGTCCGAGTGTATATATCATAGTGCAAATTCTAGAATTGATCAGGTAACGTAAAGGGCGACAGGGGTAAAAATAAGTGAGTAGTGGTCAAACTTAAAGCTAATATTAGTGTCAAACATGTGTGTATTCATTCAATGTCAGTTTGTAGTAATACTTTCTATTCCCTGGTCTAAGAAGATCATGAGTGGTAGTAGGCTAATGAAGAATGAGGTGCTGACAGCGGTTTTGACATATACACCTGCTCATTCTGCCCCTTGTGGCTTTGGGCTTAATGTTGTGAGTAGTGGGATTACAAGAATTGTAATGACTAGAATTAGTGAGGAGGACATAATTAGGGTTGTTGGATTCATAGCTTCCACTTGGATTTGCACCAAGAGTTTTTGGTTCCTAAGACCAATGGATGAGCTGTTATCCTTCAGAAGCGTAAGGAAGCCGTGGATTTTAACCGCGGGGCATAAGGATTAGCAGTACTTACTGATTTCTATCCTTCCTTGGTGAGTAAGGGGGCTTTAACTCCTGTCTTTAGAATCACAATCTAATATTTTAGTTAAACTATACTTACTAGTAACATCAGCCTCATATGAGTTCTGGCTTTGTTACGAGAAGCAACACTGGGATGAGGTGAAGGGTTATTAAAAGATGTTCTCGGGTGTGGAAGGGGGGGAGTTTTGTGATGTGGCTGGGTGTTGGACCTCGCTGGGAAATCAGGAATATGTACAAGGAATAGCCCGCAGTAATTAAAGTTCCTATGCCTGTAAGTGCAATGGTTCAGGGCGACCAGTTAAATAATGTTGTGATGATTATGAGTTCTCCTATTAGGTTGGGTAGCGGGGGTAATGCCAGGTTGGCCAAATTGGCAATAAATCATCAGACTGCTGTTAATGGGAAAATTATTTGTAGGCCTCGGGCAAGGATTATGGTCCGGCTGTGGGTTCGTTCGTAGGCTGTATTGGCCAAACAGAACAGCATTGAGGATACTAACCCGTGGGCGATCATCAAAATAATAGCCCCTGAGAAGCCTCATGGGGTCTGGATTAGAATGCCGCCTGCTACAAGTCCTATATGGCTAACGGATGAGTATGCGATTAAGGACTTAAGGTCTGTTTGTCGCAGGCAAATCGACCCGGTTATGATAATGCCTCATAGTGCTAAAATAATGAATGGGTAGACCAGTTCTTTTGATAGGGGGTCTAGTATAATTATTATTCGCATTATCCCGTATCCCCCTAGTTTTAGTAATACGGCTGCTAGTACTATAGATCCTGCAACTGGGGCCTCAACATGTGCTTTCGGCAGTCACAGGTGTACACCATAAAGTGGTATTTTTACTAGAAATGCGATTAAGCAGCCGGCCCATCAGATTTTATGTCCTCATGAGTTTAGTAGTAGTGGTTGGGAGTATTGAATTACTAATATGGACAGGGTCCCGGTGGATTGCTGGAGCAAGAGTAGTGCGATTAGTAATGGTAATGATCCTGCTAGGGTGTAGAATAGAAAGTAAGTACCTGCGTTGAGACGCTCGGTTTGGTTACCTCATCGGGTAATAATAATTAGGGTGGGGATTAGTGTGGCTTCAAATATAATATAAAACATGATGATTTCTGTGGCACCGAAGGCTATAATTAGGAAAGTCTGTAGAGAGGCGAGGAGTGTAATATATAGGCGTTGTCGGGCAATTGGCTCCGGGTTAACATGGTTTTGACTGGCGAGAATTATTAGTGGGAGGAGTCAACACGTGAGAACTAATAGAGGGGTTGAGAGAGGGTCTGCGGCTAAATATATATTGGATGTGGCTCATCCAGTTTCTGATGTTCACTTTAGTCATATTAGGCTAATAAGGGCGATTAGTAGGCTATGGGCAGTTGTAGTTGTTCATAGTCACTTGGGGGCTGTTAATCAGATTGTTGGGAATAGCATAATAGTAGGGATTAGTACTTTTAACATTGTAATAGATTAAGGTTTTGCAGACGGTCAGTTCCGTGGGTCCGAGCCGTGGCTACTAGAAGTGCAAGGCCCGTGCTTGCTTCACAAGCAGAGAAGGCTAGCAGTAGTAGGGGGGCGGCGGAGAAGCTTGTGGATTCAAATTGTAAGGCTCATAAGGCTAGTGCAATGAAGAGGGATAGCATTATGCCTTCCAGGCATAGTAGTGCGGATAGCAGGTGGGTGCGGTGGAATGCTAAACCCATTAACCCTAAAATAAATGCGGAGCTAAAGCTAAAATGTACTGGTGTCATAAGGGGGTCATGGACTTAAACCATAATTTTCTGAGCCGAAATCAGAGATCTTAATTTGGATTAACTCCCTATTCTGCCCATTCTAGGCCGCCTTGGGTTCACTCGTAGATTAATCCAAGGGTTAATAAAATTAGTACTGTAGTAGCTCAAAAGAATGTCCCAGTGGGGTTTTGGAGTTGGTCCCCTCATGGTAGGGGGAGGAGGAGGGCAATCTCTAGGTCAAATAGGAGGAATAGAATGGCCACTAGAAAGAATCGTAGGGAAAAAGGCAGACGGGCAGACCCTAGAGGATCAAATCCACACTCGTAAGGGGATAGTTTTTCTGCGTCCGGGTTTATCTGGGGCAGCCAGAAAGATACAATTGCTAGAACTAAAGATAGGGCTATTGTGATAGCAAAAATAGTTGTGATTAGATTCATTATCTTTCCCTGGGGTTTAACCAAGACTAAATGATTGGAAGTCACTTGTACTAACTTTGATACTAGAAAGATTATGAGCCTCATCAATAGATAGATACGTAGAGGAATAGTCATACTACGTCAACGAAGTGTCAATATCAGGCGGCGGCTTCAAAGCCGAAGTGGTGTTCGGATGTAAAGTGGTACTGAATTTGGCGGAGGAGGCAGACGGCTAGGAAGCTTGAGCCAATAATGACATGTAATCCGTGAAATCCTGTGGCCACGAAGAATGTAGAGCCGTATACCCCATCAGCAATTGTAAAGGGTGCTTCGTAGTATTCTATGGCTTGAAGGGCAGTAAAGTATAGCCCTAATAAGATTGTAAGAGCAAGGGATTGAATGGCTTGTTTCCGCTCCCCCTCTATAATGCTGTGATGGGCTCATGTGACTGTTACACCGGATGCCAGTAGTACTGCAGTGTTGAGGAGGGGGACTTCAAAAGGGTCTAGTGTGATGATTCCTGTTGGGGGTCAGCACCCTCCTAGCTCGGGTGTTGGGGCTAGACTTGAATGATAAAAGGCTCAAAAGAATCCTAAAAAGAAGAACACTTCTGAAGTAATAAATAGGATTATTCCGTATCGTAGTCCTTTTTGTACGGGGGGTGTGTGGTGACCTTGAAAGGTCCCTTCTCGGATAATATCACGTCATCATTGGAATATCGTAAGTAATAAAAGAATTATTCCGAGGGTTATTAATGTTGTTGAATGGAAGTGAAACCAGATTGCTAGGCCGGATGTTATTAATAGAGCACCGACGGCTCCGGTTAGTGGTCATGGGCTTGGATCAACCATGTGATATGCATGTGCTTGGTGGGCCATTAAACGTTTTCTTGCAAGTAGAGGCTCAGGAGAAGTACAAACACATAGGCTTGGATTATTGCTACAGCGACCTCTAAAAGGGTTAAAAGAAAGAGGACAGCGGCTGTAAGGATTGCCACTGTTGGTATTATTGGTATTAGAACAAACACGGCCGTGGCAATAAGTTGAATTAATAAGTGGCCTGCAGTTAAGTTGGCGGTGAGTCGAACTCCTAGGGCGAGAGGTCGGATAAATAGGCTAATTGTTTCGATGATGATTAATACGGGGATAAGGGGGATAGGGGTGCCTTCTGGCAGAAGATGTCCGAGGGCAACTGTTGGTTGATTTCGCATCCCAATAATCACGGTGGCGAGTCATAGTGGTACAGCAAATCCCATGTTTAGTGATAGTTGCGTTGTGGGGGTAAAGGTGTATGGGAGAAGGCCTAGCATATTAATAGTAATAAGGAAAATTATTAAAGAGGCCAGTAGGAGTGCTCACTTGTGTCCTCCTACGTTCAATGGCATTATTAATTGATTGGTAAATCGGTTGATGAATCATGTTTGGACAGTAATAAGTCGGTTGTTGATTCATCGTGCTGGAGGGGTTGGGAAAAGGATTCAGGGAAGTGCGATTGCAATAGCAATAAGTGGAATACCTAAAAAGGATGGGCTTGCAAATTGATCGAAGAAGCTTACTATCATGGTCAGTCTCAGGGCTCAGTTTTGTGTTTTTCTTCACTTATTGGGGTTGGTTCATTTGGTGCGGTGTGATTCAAGATTTTGGTTGGAATAATTGTAAGGAAGATAGTTCATGAGAATACTAGGATCGCAAATCAGGGGCTGGGGTTTAATTGGGGCATTTCACTAGAGGTGGTCGGCAGGCACCAAACTTTGGCTTAAAAGGCCAACGCTTTGTCCAATAATTAGCTTTCTAGTGAGGCGTCTTCGAGTATTAGTGATGATCAGCTTTCGAAGTGTTCCAGCGGGACTGCTTCAACTACAATGGGTATAAAGCTGTGGTTGGCTCCGCAGATTTCAGAGCACTGTCCATAGAATACACCTGGGCGAGAGGCAATGAAGGCTGTTTGGTTTAGTCGTCCTGGTACTGCGTCTATTTTTACACCTAGAGATGGGACGGCTCAGGAGTGTAGGACGTCTTCGGCAGAGACTAGGACTCGGACGGGGGATTCCATGGGGACCACTATTCGATGGTCTGTCTCCAGAAGTCGGAATTGGCCTGGTGTGAGATCTTGGGTGGGGATTATGTAAGAGTCAAAGCCCAGATCTTCATAGTCTGTATATTCGTAGCTTCAGTATCACTGGTGCCCCATGGCTTTAATTGTTAGGTGGGGATCGTTGATTTCGTCTATAAGATATAAAATTCGAAGGGACGGCAGGGCGATTAAGACCAAAATGACGGCTGGTAAAATAGTTCATACAATTTCGATTTCTTGCGAGTCCAGAATATATTTGTTAGTAAGCTTAGTTGAAACCATTGCAACAATAATATAAAGTACTAAGGTACTAATTAAAAATACAATTATTAGGGCGTGGTCGTGGAAGTGAAGAAGTTCTTCTATAACGGGTGATGCCGCGTCTTGGAATCCTAGTTGCGTGGGATGTGCCATTAAGCTTTGAGCTTAAGACATACAGGGGTCTAACCTGCAATTTCACCTTGACAAGGTGGTGTAATTTGCGTATTTTACTAATGTCTTTAGAAGAAAGTGACAGAGTGGTTATGTGACTGGCTTGAAACCAGTACATGGGGGTTCAATTCCTCCCTTTCTCGTTAGTTTGATTGAACTTGTACAAATGCTGGCTCCTCAAATGTGTGGTATGGTGGAGGGCAGCCATGAAGTCATTCTACGTTTGTTATGGTTAATTCTACTGAGGATACTTCTCGTTTGGCGGCGAAGGCTTCTCAGAGGATAAATAGGAACATGATTACTGCTACTAGGGAAATAAGAGATCCGATGGATGATACTGTGTTTCACAAGGCATAGGCGTCTGGGTAGTCAGAATATCGTCGTGGCATTCCTGCTAGTCCTAGGAAGTGTTGGGGGAAGAATGTGAGGTTTACGCCAATAAACATTACCCCAAAGTGGATTTTTGTTCAGGTGTCGTTTAGAGTGTATCCTGTAAATAGGGGGAATCAGTGCACAAAGGCTGCTATAATGGCAAATACGGCACCTATTGATAGCACATAATGGAAGTGCGCGACTACGTAATAGGTGTCGTGCAGAACAATATCAAGTGATGAGTTGGCTAGGACGATTCCTGTTAGGCCCCCGACTGTGAATAGGAAAATAAATCCCAGGGCTCACAGCATGGGTGTTTCTCATTTAATGGACCCCCCGTGAAGTGTGGCTAGTCAGCTAAATACTTTTACACCCGTTGGGATGGCAATGATTATTGTTGCGGATGTAAAATATGCACGAGTGTCTACGTCTATTCCGACGGTGAACATGTGATGGGCCCATACGATAAATCCGAGAAGGCCGATGGCTATTATAGCTCATACCATTCCTATGTAGCCAAACGGTTCTTTTTTGCCCGAATAGTAGGCTACGACGTGTGAAATAATTCCGAATCCGGGTAGAATAAGAATATAAACTTCTGGGTGACCGAAGAATCAGAATAAGTGTTGGTATAAGATTGGGTCCCCTCCTCCTGCTGGGTCAAAGAATGTGGTGTTGAGGTTTCGGTCTGTGAGAAGTATTGTAATTCCGGCAGCTAGTACTGGTAATGATAGAAGAAGAAGTACGGCTGTTACGAGCACAGCTCACACAAAAAGAGGTGTCTGATATTGGGAGATGGCTGGGGGTTTTATGTTAATAGTTGTAGTAATAAAGTTAATTGCCCCTAAAATTGATGATACACCTGCTAGATGGAGTGAGAAAATTGTTAGGTCTACTGATGCGCCTGCGTGGGCGAGGTTACCTGCGAGTGGGGGGTACACTGTTCATCCTGTTCCAGCCCCGGCCTCAACACCAGAAGAGGCTAGTAGTAAAAGGAAAGAGGGGGGTAGGAGTCAGAAGCTTATGTTATTTATTCGTGGGAATGCCATGTCGGGTGCTCCAATTATTAGTGGCACGAGTCAGTTTCCAAACCCACCAATAAGGATTGGTATTACTATAAAGAAAATTATGACGAAGGCATGAGCGGTAACAATAACATTATAAATTTGATCATCGCCTAGAAGTGATCCGGGTTGGCTTAGTTCGGCTCGAATAAGGAGGCTCAGGGCGGTCCCTACTATTCCAGCTCAGGCACCAAATACAAGATAAAGGGTACCAATGTCTTTGTGGTTTGTAGAAAAGAATCAGCGCGTAATTGCCACAGGTAGGGTAGCCGAGTGTTTAGGCGGCGGGTTGTAGCCCCGAAGACAGAGGTTTAAATCCTCTCCTTATCACAGCCCCGTGGTGAAGAAACATGTTGGATTGCAAATCCAGAGACGTAGACTAATAGTCTGCCGGGGCTTTTCCCGCCTTACCAGGCCACAGGCGGGAAAAGTAGATGGATGCTCGCTGGTTTGAGCGCTTAGCTGTTAACTAAGAGTTTGTAGGATCGAGGCCTTCCCATCTAGTAAGGCCTTAGTTTAACAAAAACATTTGATTTGCAATTAGAAAATGCAAGATAGACTCTTGTAGGTCTTATCAGGGATTAGAAGATTTTCACTTCTACTTAGGGCTTTGAAGGCTCTTGGTCTGGGTGTTATCCTAAATCCCTGTGGCTAGGTGACTAATATAAGAATGGCCGGGGTCACTGGTAGAAGGCCCAGGGCAATTGTAGTGGATAGTGTTAATGGCAGGGAGGATTGGGTCGTTTGGGTCCGTCAGGGGGTTGCGGAGTTGATTATATTGGGGGAAATTGTTAGAGTTATTGTGTAGCAAAGGCGTAGGTAAAAATATAGGCTCAGTAGGGCGGCCAGGGCCATGATTGTGGCGGTGATGGGGAGGTTTTGCTTAGCTAATTCCTGTAAAATTAATCATTTTGGCATAAATCCTGTTAGGGGGGGTAGACCGCCTAGTGATAATAGCACTAGGGCGGTGGTCGTTGTTAAAATTGGGCTCTTTGATCAGACTGTTGCGAGGGTATTAATTTTTGTGGCGGATGATGCTTTAAGGGTAAGGAATGCTGCGGATGTCATAAAAATGTATGTACTTAGTGCGAGCAGGGTAAGTTGTGGGGCATATTGAAGAATAATAATTATTCATCCCATGTGTGCGATTGAGGAGTAGGCTAGGATTTTTCGTAGTTGTGTTTGGTTGAGTCCTCCCCACCCTCCAACTAGGGCAGACGTAATTCCTAGGGTTGTTAGTAGTAAGGGGTCTACGGCTTGGGCTATTTGAATAATTAGGGCAAATGGGGCAAGTTTTTGTCAAGTTGACAAGATTAGTCCTGTGAGTAGGTCTAGCCCTTGTAGAACTTCTGGTATTCAGAAGTGCATTGGGGCTAACCCAATCTTTAGTGCTAAGGCAATAATAATTATAGTACTGGCAAGGGGGTTTGACATATTGTTTATATCTCATTCACCTGTAATTCAGGCATTTGTTGTGCTTGCAAACATAATTATTGCCGCAGCAGTGGCTTGGGTGAGGAAATATTTTGTGGTGGCTTCTACTGCGCGGGGGTGGTGGTGTTGGGCTATCAAGGGAATAATTGCTAGAGTATTAATTTCTAGTCCTATTCAAGCAAGTAGTCAGTGGGAGCTAGCAAAGGTTAGGGTAGTTCCCAATCCTAGGCTGGATAGAAGGATTGCGAGTACGTAGGGGTTCATTGATGGAGGAGGGACTTTAACCGTCATGTTCGGGGTATGGGCCCGAAAGCTTAATTAGCTGACCCCATCTTAGAAAGTGGTGTAGAGGAAGCACTAAGAGTTTTGATCTCTTGGGCATGGGTTCGATCCCCTTCTTTCTAAGAACTGAGGGGATTTTAACCCCTATAAGCCACTCTATCAAAGTGGTCCCTGGGCATTCGGGCACAGTTCTTTAATTACAATTGTGGGGGGAGTCCCGCCATTGCGATTGGGAGGGCTACGTGTCATAGTACCAAGGCTAGTGTTAGTGGGAGGAAGTTTTTTCACACTAGATGCATTAGTTGGTCATATCGGAATCGTGGGTAGGAGGCTCGTACTCACAGGAAAACAATGGATAGGAGAGCAGCTTTGGTTATAAGGCTAATTGTTGTTAGTTCGGGGATATTGGGGATGTGGGATGTCCCCAAAAATAGTACTGCGGACAGAGTATTTATTAGTAGAATATTTGCGTATTCGGCCAGGAAAAATAGGGCGAAGGGCCCTCCTGCATATTCTACGTTAAAGCCTGAAACTAGTTCTGATTCTCCCTCTGTTAAATCAAATGGTGCTCGGTTTGTTTCTGCTAGGGTTGAAATATACCATATTGCGGCGAGGGGTCAGGCGGGAGCCAATAGTCAGATGCTTTCTTGGGCAGTGCTAAATGTTTGTAGGGTGTAGCCTCCTGAGAAGATAATTACTGATAGAAGAATTAATCCGAGGCTTACTTCGTATGAAATTGTCTGTGCTACTGCCCGTAGGGCCCCGATTAGGGCATATTTTGAATTTGATGCTCAGCCTGACCCAAGAATAGAATAAACTGCAAGGCTTGATAGGGCCAGAATAAATAGGACTCCGAGGTTAAGATCAATTACGGGGTGAGGTATGGGCATGGGTGCTCATAGTGTTAAGGCCAGGGTTAGTGCAAGAATGGGGGTGGCTAGAAATAGAAATGGGGATGATGTGGATGGGCGGACGGGCTCTTTAATAAATAGTTTTACGCCATCTGCGATGGGTTGGAGTAGTCCATATGGTCCTACTACATTTGGCCCTTTTCGTAGCTGCATGTACCCTAGGACTTTTCGTTCAATAAGGGTTAGGAAGGCTACTGCTAGTAGAACGGGCACAATGTAGGCTAGAGGGTTAATTAAGTGGTTTATAAAAGTGTTTAGCATAAACTGGGAAGAGGACTTGAACCTCTGGTTTAAAGGGCTTAGGCCTTTCGCAATTTACCATGCTCTGCCACCCCAGTATGTCCTTATTTTGGCTGGTTAAAGGGTTTTGGCCCTCCCTTTATTTAATTTATTTGTTTTCATTAATTAGGGGTGGGGCGTGCTTAAAGTATGGGCCCCTCTTTTCCGATCCTTTCGTACTAGGAAAAGTGGCGTTACAGATAGAAACTGACCTGGATTGCTCCGGTCTGAACTCAGATCACGTAGGACTTTAATCGTTGAACAAACGAACCCTTAATAGCGGCTGCACCATTAGGATGTCCTGATCCAACATCGAGGTCGTAAACCCCCTCGTCGATATGGACTCTGGGAGAGGATTGCGCTGTTATCCCTAGGGTAACTTGGTTCGTTGATCGGCTTCATTAGCCGGATCATTTTTGGTCAGATGTTCTGTGGCTTAGAGATGTTTCTCTTGGTTTTAGGGATGTAGCCCACTCCACTCGGAGGCTCTTTTTTCCTCCGTGGTCGCCCCAACCGAAGGTAAAATTTCAATTTCCACTAAGTTCTTGCTCTTTGTTTAGTTGCTTGACGTGATTGAATTTTGTACCTTAAGCTCCAAAGGGTCTTCTCGTCTTGTATATTTATACCCGCTTCTGCACGGATAGATCAATTTCACTGACTGGAAGGGGGAGACAGTTAAGCCCTCGTTTGGCCATTCATACAGGTCTCTATTTAAAAGACAAGTGATTGCGCTACCTTTGCACGGTCAAAATACCGCGGCCGTTGAACCCGTAGTCACTGGGCAGGCTGGACCTCCTATACTCGATTTAGTTGCAGGAGGCGATGTTTTTGGTAAACAGGCGAGGCTTGTGTTTGCCGAGTTCCTTTCCCTTCTTTTAGTCTTTCCTTTAGAATAGCACTCCAGTGTGGGGTTAACGATCTTTTAATTGTGGGGTTTTCTTGGTTTTTTTATTGTTCACAATACTCTCTTGAGTTGGGTTCGTTAATTTCCAGCGGTTAGTCCGATCTGGTTTACACCTGTGCTTGGAGAAGAACGGGTCTTCTTGTTACTCATTTTAGCATAATTTCTTCCATGGGTGCATGGGTTAGCCTGATATTTTTAGGGGAATGAGATTTATTATCAGTATAAAAAATTATATTCTGTCTGAGCTTTAACGCTTTCTGTTTAGATGGCTGCTTTTAGGCCCACTAAAACAGGATATTTTGTATATTATGATCTTTATCCTCCTGTAAAGGTTGTATCCTTTGTTAGAGGGGCTGTACCCCCTTTAACTAACTCTCATATGTTTCCTTGTATCTTAATGTTATATTATTTGATTAGGGGTGTACGAGGCTGAACTTCTATCCACTTCTCAGGCAACCAGCTATCACCAGGTTCGGTAGGTCTGTCACTTCTACCCGGAGCTCTTCCCACTCTTTTGCCACAGAGACGGGTTAGCCCTAAATTTATATAGGCTGTCTCGGGGTAGCTCACCTGGTTTCGGGGTTTCAAACTATAGGGCGCTTTGCTTGAGGGTGCTGGCTAAATCATGATGCAAAAGGTACAAGGTTTAGTCTTTGTTTTTTGGTGCTTATATGGGTTGTTTCATTTCTCTTTCAGCTTTCCCTTGCGGTACTTTTTCTATTGCTTTGGGTTGAACCTTTTCTGTCTCCCATACTCAGGTAAAAAAATGGTTTAGTTAATAATGTTAAATCATGTTTTGTTATTAATGTTGTTGGGTTATATTAGTTTTTAAGCTAGCTGTTTGGCTCAGGGCGATCCAATTTGCATGGATGTCTTCTCGGTGTAAGTGAGATGCTTGACTAACTCAGCCACACCCTGGGTTTAATCCAAGTGCACCTTCCGGTACACTTACCATGTTACGACTTGCCTCCCCTTGTCAGTGCTCTAGTATTAGGAATTTTTGTTGCGTTTTGACAGGGGAGAGTGACGGGCGGTGTGTACGCGCCTCAGAGCCGGGTTCAAAAGGACACTCTGCTTCCTTTTTACTACTAAATCCTCCTTCAAGCACTATTTCATGTTGCATATTCGTAGTATTCTATTATAGAAAATGTAGCCCATTTCTTCCCACTTCGTACGCTACACCTCGACCTGACGTTCTGGGTCGTGCCCATTTTGCTTACTTTTATTACCTTCACAGGGTAAGCTGACGACGGCGGTATATAGGCTGGAGGGGCCAGGAGTGGTGAGGTTTAACGGGGGTTATCGGTTCTAGAACAGGCTCCTCTAGGGGGGTCTAAGGCACCGTCAGGTCCTTTGGGTTTCAAGCTGATGCTCGTAGTACCCGGGCGGATGTCTAATTGTAGTTGGACGTCTAGGTTTATGGCTGAGCATAGTGGGGTATCTAATCCCAGTTTGTTTCTCAGCTTTCGTGGGGTCAGGTGGGTTTTATTAAAGCTACTTTCGTGGGACTGGGCTTCGGACACCTAGAAGCGTATGACGGCCAAAGGGCCATTTGGCTTTATTATGCTGCTTTCCTTAACCACCCTTTACGCCGTGGTGCTATCAACTCGGGCCTCTCGTTTAACCGCGGTGGCTGGCACGAGTTTTACCGGCCCTCTTAACCCTGACTGAGTCAAGTTTTCACTTATGGCTTAATGTTTATCACTGCTGAAATCCCTTGGGGGTGTGGCTTGGCTAGGCGTCTTGGGCTAATATTTGTGCCTGATGCCCGCTCCTCGTCCCCGGGCGGGGGATTGAGGGCATACTCGCGGGGCTGCGGAGACTTGCATGTGTAAGTTGGGCTAAAGCTGATAGTAAGGTCAGGACCATGCCTTTATGCATGCGGAGTTTCTTAGGACCCATCTTAACATCTTCAGTGTTATGCTTTGTGTTAAGCTACGCTAGC